TTGTTTTGTGACTGAAAATCCACAATTGATTTTTCAATAGAAAAGGGAAGGAGTGTTTTTAAATAGTGTGTTTGTTTTAAGATATTATACAATCAATCAAAGAAATGTATCCAATCAAAAGAGAAAGGTAAGGATTTCTTTTAGGAAATAGATTAAAGAAAAAAAACAGGATTCACGATACAAGTACAAAAATGAATAACCCCCCCCAAAAAAAAAAAAATAAAAAATGAAATATTTTCATATATTTTTTGTATCGTTTTGGCGACATGGCCGAGCGGTAAGGCGGGGGACTGCAAATCCTTTTTCCCCAGTTCAAATCTGGGTGTCGCCTGATCAACAAAAAAATAAGAATACCTTATTCTGTTTTGCTAAGATAACTTGACAAATCTTTTTCCAGCATGAAGTAAGCGACTCTTGATACTTGCTTGATGCTATAAGCATCTGGCGGTTCTGTTCTCTAAAATGAAAATGCTGTAAATCCTTGCGTCTAGGCTTCAATTCACGGAAAAGATTATATTAGTGAATTTTGTTTTGAATGAAAAAGAATCGTTAAATCTTGATATGACAGCTGTTATTAATGTAGTGTTTATTAACTGGGTCTTCAATTAATTTGGATAGACGAATGAGGAATTTAATTATTAGTTGCGGAAAGGTCGAAAGATACTTTATTCGTATACGAACTCATGAAATTCTATGTGTGCTCCTGCAATCAATTTAATATTGATTGAAGAGATAATTGTCTTTAATGTAATAGACTATCTTCTGATTGTTTCACATAGACAAGCAGGAGACGTAACGTAAGGATTAGCTAAAATGCGAAATTAGGGGTATGTGATAGATAGTGATCTATCTTGACTCTATATTTGGATACTTTTGACTTAATGTAATGAAATGAAGGTCAACAAAAAAAAGACTAGGTCTTATTATTACTACATGTTAGTACCATTCCCTTGAGATTTCCAGGGGTGTATCTACGTATTTTGCTTGTGCTTAATGTTTTCCGATTCTACTAGAAATCATATAAGAAACTGTTATAATTGTGAGTTTATTGGATTGTTTCATCAACGGTGTTGGGTTAGAATCCCCTTTTGACTCTTCGCCAGGGATTCCACTATTATTAATGAACATAATAATGATTAGTGAACAATAATGGAATAATTCCTTTATATTTATAGAGATAGGGGATATAATTCACATGGATATAGTAAGTCTCGCTTGGGCTGCTTTAATGGTAGTCTTTACATTTTCTCTTTCACTCGTAGTATGGGGTAGAAGTGGACTCTAGAAGTACTACTAATTGAGTTGAAGAATCAAACTCAAACCATATCAATTGTTTTATAGATCGTTCTGCAAAGTCCTTTTTATTTTACTTTTTTATTTGTTTTTGGTTTCCCCCTCTTTTTTTTTTTACTGTTCAAAGATAAAAAAAAAATAGTTATGTTATTAAGTATATACAGACTTCCTAGATAAAAAAAAAATAGTTATGTTATTAAGTATATACAGACTTCCTATAGGAAACAACATAGACATAGTGGTTGTCCAACGATATACTACACATAATAAAATATTGCCTTGGGCAAGTCACATATTGCGCGTTCCCGCTTTTTTTTATTCTTTTAGACATTTTATTTATGTTATGCTTGCTTTATCGAACTCATTTCATATCATGGTTCAAACGTTAAAAATCAGTGGGCTTTACTAATCCTTTTCGAAATCCAAAGAGGTTCCCATGGAACTGAACCACTGGATCATCTGTCAACTGCTCAATCAATTACTTCTTCGGAATACTAAAAAAAGATTATGTGATTTTCTTGTTATTAATTTTAATAATTATTAAAATTAAAGGCCTATACTCTTTTTTTCCTTCATCGATTTGATTCTTTCAATGGATATCGGGATTCATATTGAATAGAATCAGAAATTCTAGGAATTCGAATCGTAAGAGTAAGAATTGCCCTTCGATTTTTTCAGATTGATGATTGGAATCAACACAAATTAAATAGATGAAGCAAAGAAATCGAATTGGTACGTTATGTAAATACATTACATATATGTAATTGATATCCATATGTAATTGATATCTATGAAGATACATATTGTAGATTGATCTATATTAAACCTCTATCTTTATACAGTAAGACTTTATATACTACAATAACAATAATAAATATGGTAGAAAGATTTATATATTTCTTTCTACCATACTATCGAATCTCATAGAATACTGATGATTCTAGTCCGCTTATTTCATTTAAGACACTAAATTTGAATACTTTTTATTTTCTTTTTTCTTTTCAAGCATTGAGAAGAACTAAACAGTCAAGTTTCATTCAAATGAATCATTTTGGCTGACTGTTTTTACGTATATTATAAGTAAAAAAGCAGTAGGAACTAGAATGAACAGTGCAGTAGCAATAAATGCGAGAATATTTACTTCCATAATCTAATCGTTTCATTTTTAGTTAATTCGCAATAACTCGGGATTTAATCCCATAGAGCTGATAAATATTTCGGATGTAAATTCAATATTCAATGGGATGAATTACATCTCGATGATATCAAATCGGAGCAATATCATGAATAACAATATCTGAACTATAAAATTGATTCATCGTCGAGAATTAAATAGTATAACATAGGAAGATCTTTTATACATACCGAATTCCCATTTTTATTCCTGATCCGATCAATAATTTCTTTACTTTCTTTATCATTCTTTCTTTTCTATAAGCTACGCCCCCCTTTGTACAATCATCTGATGAAATATCATATGACCGCCTTTATACTTACTTACATTGGTTATAAAAAATCCCAATAAAATAACCAATAGAAGCGAAATGTAAAAAAGGAAGAAGTTTAGTTCTAACCCCCCCTTTTTAATGATCTAATCTTCTTTGGAAAACAAAGAAGGAGTATAATAAGGAGAGTCCGGATATAAAAAAATCGAGTATTTCATCAAATTCATTAAAAAGTTTGTTCTTTCTTCGGCAAGAACCTTAAACTTAAAAAAGATTATTCATTCCCTCACAAAGAGAGATAGCCCTCTCTAATAGAAATGGGATCCTTCTTTGAGCTTTATTTTATTAATATCCTATTTCCTTGGATTAATTATGGGATGCATATATCAAAAATTCAGTGTGAAATTTTAATGAGATAAATTGTTTCAAATTCACATTAATAATTGAAATTAGTAATTGAGGTTACAAAAAATCGGAGCCCTAAAGGGATATACTTTTCATCTTAAAAGTATTATATCAAAGTTACTATGTTAAATTTTTTTTTGTATCGTACAAATTCCATTTGTGTATAGACTCCTGGAAACGTATAGTACCCTATTACACAGATCGGGAATAATCGAAAAAGCCAGACTCCGTACGGTATCTCTTGGAATCCTGAATATGATTCTACCAATAATTGTACTAATCTACATATGTCTTTCTCCTATCAATCGGGACTAGTTGAATAAATGGGAATTTCCATATTTCTTTGATGAGAAATGTGAAACTAATAAATAAATAGAAACTAATAAATAAATAAAATAAGAGATAGAGGGTATCCCACTTGGGAATGAAATTCTGCTATGTGTTCTCCTTTTCACAGCAAATGCAGATGTATTTTTTTATTGGAATTGGATTTGGATCCGTCGGGACTGACGGGGCTCGAACCCGCAGCTTCCGCCTTGACAGGGCGGTGCTCTGACCAATTGAACTACAATCCCAAGGAAATAAAATAAAGTGTACATCATACATATTCTTATGATTTCATTCAAACCCTTTATTTTTTATATATTTTATTTAGATTTTCGATATTTAGATTAGAATAAGTCATATTGTAACAGAAACGCGAGTGATATATTGGATATCCACACGAATATGCACTTTAGCGGGAGCGTCTCAGGGATTGTTAATAATCCTTTTATTTTTTATAATTTGATTAAGAATCAAATTAATCTTTCAATAAAAAAAAAAGAGTTTTTTTATTTATATTATATTTATTCTTTATTTGATTCTTTTCCTTAGACTTTATAGTTTCAGATCGTTATATGAATCTAGTATGAATCTATATCATTAGCAAGCAAGATCAGAATTTGTGAGATAAAATAAAGAAAGCAAATGAACAGCAGTAAAATATATCAGAAAATTGTAGTTTTTTTTTATTCTTCCGTATTCCGATCAGGCATTTCTGGGGAACAACAAATGGGTTCGATCATTTCGTGGTGGATCGGCGAATTATTGGGCCGAGCTGGATTTGAACCAGCGTAGACATATTGCCAACGAATTTACAGTCCGCCCCCATTAACCGCTCGGGCATCGACCCGGGAAGAATAAATTCCAGGCTTATTGATAATCCATGATCAACTCCCTTTCGTAATACCCTACCCCCAGGGGAATTCGAATCCCCGCTGCCTCCTTGAAAGAGAGATGTCCTGAACCACTAGACGATGGGGGCATACTTGCCCGATCGTCATCATACTATATTCATAGTATGAACAGTTTTTTGAAATTGTCAATATAATGTGGTATGATTAAAGGTATGATTAAATCTGAAAGATCTTTCTCTCTTTCATGATTTCATAGAATCTTTTGATTCGTATTTATGAATCATTCATTCTAATCACCCTTCCATTTTTTTTTTAATATTATTTTCATTAAATAGATTCTATTTAATTTTAAATATTATATTTAAATATAATTAAATATTTTTAATGAATTAGAAATAGAATTCTATCAAAGAATAAAATAAATAAAAAAAGAAATCTAAGAATAAATAGATATTAATTATAAATCGATATTATTAAAACAATATTTATATGAAATATTGAATATTAAAAAAAATAAATAAAATAATAAACTAAATAGGATAGGTAGAATAGAAATAATACGAGGTATAGGACCTTTTTGGAATGATTGGTCGGGCAGACCAGAAAGGGGAATTAAACTTCATTTCTTACACTTTCATTCATTGATTCATTCATTTTGTTAAGATTAGATAGACATATT